ATATATAAATACAAATTATAAATATAACAAATTAGAAATATAAAAATTAGAATAATATATACATATAAATTATAAATTTATAAATAGAAAATAAAAATATAAATAGAAAATAAAAATAAAATACAGTAATGGATAGGGATTGTTTTCTTATTGTAATATCCATTATTTTGATAAGCCCTAATTCATCAAAAGAGAATATTTAAGAAGAATCCATCCAGATGGACGAAATTTCCTATCATGTCTAAAGTTTCGAAATAAAATATAAAATGATGCGAATCCTTTCTTTTTTGATTGAATGTTCTTATTCAATACTTGTACTACAGTATAATTATTTTTTGAAACGGAGGCATCTTTCTTTTTATTTTTAAGCTTTCGCAAAATGATCACAATTGATACAACACAATTGAATAAATTAGATTATTCAGTTAAGTACTCAATTAGTACTATTTCTAGCCCTAAAGTCCACTTCTCCCCCATACTACAAGCGACAGAGAAAATGTAAACACTACCATTAAAGCAGCCCAAGCGAGACTTACTATGTCCATGTGAATTATGTCTTCTATCTCCATAATATTAAGTAATTATTCCATTATTGATTCATAATCATAGTGGAATCAATGATGCAGAGTCAAAATAGGATTCTTACTTATGGCTATTGATGAAATAGTTTCACGAATCCACTTGTAAAAAGTTCCTATATTTCTTATTCAATAAAATTCTATTGAAATGGAAATAATTTCAAAGAAGAAAAAAGAAGGGAAATAAAAGAAAATAAGAATAGCCAATCAAGCATTCTGATTGAATTTAAATTGAATTTAAAGGTATAGTGTAATTAGGAAGTTTTGATAGTCTTTTTTTTGTTGATCAGGCGACACCCAGATTCGAACTGAGGATAAAGGATTTGCAGTCCCCTGCCTTACCACTTGGCCATGCCGCCAAATTTCCTAAAACTAAAAGATGGATAAGAATTGGATCTATATTCTTTTATTTATTCTTATTCTATTATTCTATTCCTCTCCTCATTTTGATTTGCATTTTTTCCTCCTTTCTTTTTCTTAATTTGATTTAGTGAATAGCTCTGAAATTTGTATCCCCATTTATGTCTCCTTCATAGATGCAAAATCCAATTGATTTACGACTAATCATTCTCAAAAAATTTATAGAACCAATCCTTTTTCATATCATATTCATTAGAATAACATTTAAATGAAATTAGGCTAGCTATAGCTAATATATATTAATATTATCTTTTAATATAATCTTATTCTTATATTATAACCATATCATATATACCATATCATATACATATATGTGTATATGTAAACCCCATAACAGTGTAAACTCCAGAACAGAAATTTTTACGTGAATACCGAACTACGGATTTATCTCTTATTACATATTCCAATATAAAATCATCGTGCTTGAATTATTTATTGAATATGAAATATGAATAAGAAATAGACTCTATTATCGAATACAACCTGACCTATCTTGCACCAAGTTCAATTACAACTACGATAAAAAATGTGATATGATATATGGATAATTATATCGGCATATACTTTCTAAAGATTACTACAACGCTATGCTGTTCCTTATTATTCTGTTTTATCGCATTCATAGAGAGCAGATTGAATACTGAATTCATTTATTTTTTATTTTTTTTGCACCCCCACATGATAATATCATAATAAAAGAATTAGTTATTTAGTTATTAGGTATAAATTAGCTCAATTTGGATATCTTATAAAAGACTTCATCAGTCTAAGTGACAGAATTTTTTTTTCTAGGAATGTTTTTTTCCATTTCTTTCTATTTCTACCTGGCTTAAATTCGAACTAGTGTCAAGAATGCTCTACATTTCTCTGTCTTGCTTCCGTTAATACGTATGATATACGAGTTGGTTAAAATTTTATGTGATTCAGTAAACAGAATATCCAGTCCATCATTGATCAGTCCTAGATCGATCGGTATGGTTCGATGAATAGTGAGACAAGTCAATAATGGGATTTTTTCAAAAAAGAGGAAACTTCATAATAAGATGATTCAGAATGGAAATGAGGGAATGTCCACAATACCTGGATTTAGTCAGATACAATTTGAGGGATTTTGTAGGTTCATTAATCAGGGCTTGGTGGAAGAATTTCATAAGTTTCCAAAAATTGAAGACAGAGATCAAGAAATTGAATTTCAATTATTTTGGGAAACATATCAATTGGTAGAACCCCTAATAAAAGAAACAGATGCTGTATATGAATCACTCACATATTTTTCTGAATTATATGTACCCGCGATATTAATTTGGAAAACCGGGAAGAATATGCAAGAACAAATCGTTTTTATTGGAAATATTCCTATAATGAATTCTTTGGGAACCTCTATAGTAAATGGAATATACCGAATTGTGATCAACCAAATATTGCAAAGTCCCGGTATTTACTACCGTTCAGAATTGGAACATAACGGAATTTCTATCTATACCAGTACTATAATATCGGATTGGGGTGGAAGGTCGGAATTAGAAATTGATAGAAAAGCAAGGATATGGGCCCGTGTAAGTAGGAAACAAAAAATATCTATTTTAGTTCTATCATCAGCTATGGGTTCGAATCTAAGAGAAATTCTAGATAATGTTTGTTACCCTGAGATTTTCTTGTCTTTCCTGAATGATAAAGAGAAAAAAAAGATTGGGTCAAAAGAAACTGCTATTTTGGAGTTTTACCAACAATTTGCTTGTGTGGGGGGGGATCCGATATTTTCTGAGTCTTTATGCAAAGAATTACAAAAGAGATTTTTTCAACAAAGATGTGAATTAGGAAAGATTGGCCGACGAAATATGAACTGTAGACTGAATCTTGATATATCCCAAAACAATATATTTTTGTTACCACAAGATCTATTGGCTGCTGTGGATCATTTAATTGGAATGAAATTGGGAATGGGTACACTTGATGATATGAATCACTTGAAAAATAAACGTATTCGTTCTGTAGCAGATCTATTACAGGATCAATTCGGATTGGCTCTTGTTCGTTTAGAAAATGCGGTTCGAGGAACTATATGTGGAGCAATCAGACATAAATTGATACCAACTCCTCAAAATTTGATAACTTCAACCTCATTAACAACTACTTATGAATCGTTTTTTGCCCTACACCCTTTATCGCAAGTTTTGGATCAAACTAATCCATTGACACAAATTGTTCATGGGCGAAAATTGAGTTATTTGGGCCCTGGAGGATTGACGGGACGAACTGCTAGTTTTCGGATACGAGATATCCACCCGAGTCACTATGGACGTATTTGTCCAATTGACACATCCGAAGGAATCCATGTTGGACTTATTGGATCCTTAGCTATTCATGTGAAGGTTGGTTGGGGATCTATAGATAGTACGTTTTATGAATTATCTGATAGGTCAAAAGAGGCACAGATGGTTTATTTATCACCAAATAAAGATGAATATTATATGGTAGCAGCAGGAAATTCTTTGGCTTTGAATCGGAGTATTCAAGAAGAACAGGTTGTTCCAGCTCGATATCGTCAAGAATTCCTGACTATTGCATGGGAACAGATTCATATTAGAAGCATCTTTCCCTTCCAATATTTTTCTATTGGAGCTTCCCTCATTCCTTTTATCGAGCATAATGATGCGAATCGGGCTTTAATGAGTTCGAATATGCAGCGCCAAGCAGTTCCGCTTTCTCGGTCCGAGAAATGCATTGTTGGAACTGGGTTGGAAAGCCAAACGGCTTTAGATTCGGGGATTCCAGCTATAGTCGAACGCAAGGGAAAAATCATTTCCACTGATACTCACAAGATCATTTTATCAAGTAGTGGGGATACTTTAAGCATTCCATTAGTTATGTATCGACGTTCCAACAAAAATACTTGTATGCATCAAAAAACTCAGGTGCGGTGGGATAAATACATTAAAAAGGGACAAATTATAGCGAGCGGTGCGGCTACAGCCGGTGGGGAACTCGCTTTAGGGAAAAATGTATTAGTAGCTTATATGCCATGGGAAGGTTACAATTTTGAAGACGCAGTACTAATTAGCGAACGTCTGGTCTATGAAGATATTTATACTTCTTTTCACATTCGAAAATATGAAACTCAGACTCATGTAACAAGTCAAGGTCCTGAAAGAATCACTAAGGAGATCCCACATTTAGAGGCTCATTTACTCCGAAATTTAGACAGAAATGGAATTGTGATGCTGGGATCTTGGATAGAAACAGGTGATATATTAGTAGGTAAATTAACACCTCAGACAGCAAATGAATCGTCATATGCCCCAGAAGATAGATTATTACGAGCTATACTTGGCATTCAGGTATCCACTGCAAAAGAAACTTCTCTAAGACTACCTATAGGTGGAAGAGGTAGAGTTATTGATGTGAGATGGATCCATAGGAAGGGGAGTTCCAATTATAATCAAGAAAGGATTCGTGTATATATTTCACAGAAGCGTGAAATCAAAGTGGGTGATAAAGTAGCTGGAAGGCATGGGAATAAAGGTATAATTTCTAAGATTTTGTCTAGACAAGATATGCCCTATTTGCAAGATGGAACACCCGTTGATATGGTATTCAACCCATTAGGAGTACCCTCACGAATGAATGTGGGGCAGATATTTGAATGTTCGCTCGGGTTAGCGGGGGATCTGCTAAAGAAACATTATAGAATAGCACCCTTTGATGAGAGATATGAGCAAGAGGCTTCAAGAAAACTAGTGTTTTCTGAATTATATGAAGCCAGTAAGCAAACAAAAAATCCATGGGTATTTGAACCCGAATACCCGGGAAAAAGCAGAATATTTGATGGAAGAACAGGGGATCCTTTTGAACAACCTGTTCTAATAGGAAAGTCCTATATCCTGAAATTAATTCATCAAGTTGATGATAAAATCCATGGGCGTTCCAGTGGGCATTATGCACTTGTTACACAACAACCCCTTCGAGGGAAGGCCAAACAAGGGGGACAACGAGTAGGAGAAATGGAAGTTTGGGCTCTAGAGGGATTTGGTGTTGCTCATATTTTACAAGAGATGCTTACTTGTAAATCTGATCATATTAGAGCTCGTCAAGAAGCACTAGGTGCTACAATTATTGGAGGAACAGTACCTAACCTAGAGGATGCTCCAGAATCTTTTCGATTGCTCGTTCGAGAACTACGATCTTTGGCCCTGGAACTGAATCATTTCCTTGTATCTGAAAAAAACTTCCAGATAAATAGGAAGGAAGCTTGATCTTAATGAATCAGAATTTCTATTCTATGATCGATCAGTATAAACATCAACAACTTCGAATTGGACCCGTTTCCCCTCAACAAATCAGGGTTTGGGCAAATAAAATTCTACCCAATGGAGAGGTAATTGGAGAAGTGACAAAACCCTATACTTTTCATTATAAAACCAATAAACCTGAGAAAGATGGATTGTTTTGTGAAAGAATTTCTGGACCCATAAAAAGTGGGATTTGTGCTTGTGGAAATTACCGAGCGATTGGGACTAAAAAAGAAGAATGGAAATCTTGTGAAGAATGTGGAGTGGAATTTGTTGATTCTCGGGTACGAAGGTACAAAATGGGATACATCAAACTCGCATGTCCAGTGACTCATGTGTGGTATTTGAAACGGCTTCCTAGTTATATTGCGAATCTTTTAGATAAGACTCTTAGAGAATTAGAGGGCCTAGTATATTGCGATGTGTGATTTGATCAAAATTTGCATTTTACAGATTCAGACTGAGAAACTGTCATCCCATTCAATCTGATTGGGATGCCCCCGGCTCTGACATGTGTCTTGGGAGGAGGAGCATGAAGCTCAGAATCATGGGTGTATTCGAGACTTCCAAATCGAAGGAAAGGGGAATTGATCCATGGTCGATTTCGTAACAGAGAATATAAAAATAGCTAGTTATACCTCGTGAAAAAAAAAAAGACGTTTTTGTGAAATTAAATATTCCACCTCTTTTAGAAAGAAATTCTATTTCGGCAAACGAATATGGCATGGATGGTTACAGGAGCCCCTCCATCGCGGATATGCTTCAAGGGACATCATATCATGGCATAACCATCGAGGTGAGTAGGGACCTAAAAAAGATCGAAAGGAACAATACAATATATAGACAAAAAATCCTTTACGAGTCCAAAAATATTTCTTTCAGGGAATTCCTCATTTGAGGGGAAGTAGACTACTCAAGAATTTGACATTTCTTTCGTAAACATAAAAATAAATAAATAAACATATTAAATATAACTAAACGTAAAATAAAGTAAAAAAGTTAGGTTGAAAATAAGAATGAATCAATGAAAGATTGGTCCTTACTGGAAACTTGAGTAAAGAGTAGCTTTTTGTTTTGTAGGGTCTTTCGAACAAAGTTTAAAAAGAAGAACCTCCTTTCTTTCCTTATTTGGTGTAACTACTTAAGCCGGATGAGAGGAAACCCTCATGTCCGATTGTGAGGGGGGGGGATTTAATCCTATAGGAGGAACCTATCTCGATTTTTATTTTGCTAGGTCCATAGCTAAAAAACCTACTTTCTTACGATTACGAGGTTCATTCGAATATGAAATCCAATCCTGGAAATACAGCATCCCACTTTTTTTTACTACTCAAGGTTTCGAGACATTTCGAAACCGAGAAATTTCTACGGGTGCAGGTGCTATCAGAGAACAACTAGCCAATTTGGATTTGCGAATTATTACAGATAATTCTTTGGTAGAATGGAAGGAATTAGGAGACGAAGAATCCGCTGGAAATGAATGGGAAGATAAAAAAATTAGAAGAAGAAAGGATTTTTTGGTTAAACGCATAGAATTAGCTAAACATTTTACTCGAACAAATGTAGACCCAGAACAGATGGTTTTATGCCTGTTACCAGTTCTTCCTCCTGAGTTGAGACCAATCATTCAGATAGATGGGGGTAAATTAATGAGTTCGGATATTAATGAACTCTATCGAAGAGTCATCTATCGGAACAATACTCTTACCGATTTATTAGCAACAAGTAAATCTACACCAGGGGAATTAGTAATGTGTCAGGAGAAATTGGTACAGGAGGCCGTGGATACACTTCTTGATAATGGGATTCGTGGACAACCCATGCGAGATGGGCATAATAAAGTTTACAAGTCATTTTCCGATGTAATTGAAGGCAAAGAAGGAAGATTTCGTGAGACTATGCTTGGTAAACGGGTCGATTATTCGGGACGTTCCGTAATTGTTGTGGGTCCTTCGCTTTCATTACATCAATGTGGATTACCTCGAGAAATAGCAATAGAGCTTTTCCAAACATTTCTAATTCGAGGTCTAATCAAACAACATGTTGTTTCTAACATAGGGATTGCTAAAAGCAAAATTCGGGAAAAAGAACCCATTGTATGGGAAATACTTCAAGAAGTTATGCAGGGGCATCCTGTATTGTTGAATAGAGCACCGACCCTGCATAGATTAGGCATACAGGCGTTCCAACCCATTTTAGTAGAGGGACGTGCTATTTATTTACACCCATTAGTTTGTAAGGGCTTTAACGCAGACTTTGATGGGGATCAAATGGCTGTTCACCTACCTTTATCTTTGGAAGCTCAAACAGAAGCTCGTTTACTTATGTTTTCTCATATGAATCTCTTGTCTCCAGCTATTGGGGATCCTGTTTCCCTACCAACTCAAGATATGCTTATTGGACTCTATGTATTAACGATCGGGAATTCCCGAGGTATTTGTGCAAATAGATATAATCAATATAATTACAGAAACTATCAAAAGGAACCTGTTGACAATAATGACTGTAAGTATACAAAGGAGCCGTATTTTTCTAGTTCTTATGATGTACTTCGAGCTTATCGTCAGAAACGAATCCATTTAGACAGTCCTTTTTGGCTCCGGTGGAGACTAGATCAACGCGTCGTTGGCTCAAGAGAAGTTCCCATCGAAGTTCAATATGAATCTTTTGGTAATTATAATGAGGTTTATAAGTACTATCAAATAGTAGGAAGTGTAAAAAGAGAAATTCGTTGTATATACATTCGAACTACTGTTGGCCATCTTTCTTTTTTTCGAGAAATAGAAGAAGCCATACAGGGATTTTGTCAGACTTACTCATGACTTACTCATACATTATATAATACATTAAATTAACTATATAACTATAACTCATACGCTATCTAAACTAAGAAATTAGAATACTAGTGAAATTGGGTAGACCCGAATTCTCGCAAGGCAAGTATGGACATCGCTAAACTAATTTCTTAGTTTCTGTGTGAATCAAGACTGAGGAAAGGAAGTTTTTGAATCACTGACTCAGACCCATTGTTGAATCTGACTCAGAAAATATAGGGAGGTCCTTATGGCAGAACGGGCTGATCTGGTCTTTCACAATAAGGCGATAGATAGAACTGCTCTGAAACGACTTATTAGCAGATTCATAGATCATTTCGGAATGGCATATACATCACATATTCTGGATCAAGTGAAGACTTTGGGTTTCCAGCAAGCCACTGCTACATCTGTTTCATTAGGAATTGATGATCTTTTAACAATACCTTCTAAGGTATGGTTAGTTCAAGACGCTGAACAACAAAGTTTTCTTTTAGAGAAAAACCATCATTATGGGAATGTACACGCGGTAGAAAAATTACGTCAATCCATTGAGATCTGGTATGCTACAAGTGAATATTTGAGACAAGAAATGAATCCTAATTTTCGAATGACTGATCCCTTTAATCCAGTCCATCTAATGTCCTTTTCGGGAGCTAGAGGAAATGCATCTCAAGTACACCAATTAATAGGTATGAGAGGATTAATGTCGGATCCTCAAGGACAAATGATTGATTTACCCATTCAAAGCAATTTACGCGAAGGACTTTCTTTGACAGAATACATAATTTCTTGCTACGGAGCCCGCAAAGGAGTTGTAGATACTGCTGTACGAACATCAGATGCTGGATACCTCACCCGTAGACTTGTTGAAGTAGTTCAACACATTCTTGTACGTAGAACAGATTGTGGTACTATCCAAGGTATTTCTGTGAGTCCTCGAAATAAGATGACGGAAAAGAATTTTGTCCAAATACTAATTGGTCGTGTATTAGCAGACGATATATATATCGGTCTACGATGCATTGCCACTCGAAATCAAGATATTGGAATTGGACTTGTCAATCGATTCATAACCTTTCGAGCACATCGAATATATATTCGAACCCCTTTTACTTGCAGGAGTACATCTTGGATCTGTCAATTATGTTATGGTCGTAGTTCCACTCATGGTAACCTAGTTGAGTTGGGAGAAGCCGTAGGCATTGTTGCGGGTCAATCAATTGGGGAACCGGGGACTCAACTAACATTAAGAACTTTTCATACTGGCGGAGTATTTACAGGTGGTATTGCCGAGCATGTACGAGCTCCTTCTAATGGAAAAATAAAATTTGATGACGATTTGGTTCATCCCACTCGTACCCGTCATGGGCATCCTGCTTTTCTATGTTCTATGGACTTGTATATAACTATTGAAAGTCGAGATATTCTACATAATGTGAATATTCCAACAAAAAGTTTGATTTTAGTTCAAAATGATCAATATGTAGAATCAGAACAAGTGATTGCCGAGATTCGTTCCGGAACATTAACCTTTCATTTGAAAGAGAGGGTTCGAAAACATATTTCTTCTGACTCAGAAGGAGAAATGCACTGGAGTACTGATGTCTATCATGCACCTGAATATTCATATAGTAATGTTCATCTATTACCAAAAACAAGTCATTTATGGATATTAGCAGGAGGTCTACGCAAATCTAGTATAATGTCTTTTTCTCTCCACAAGGATCAAGATCAAATAAATGCTCATTCTTTTTCTATCGAAGATAGCTATATCTTTGATCTCTCACTGACGAATGATAATGATCAAGTAAGACATAAATTGTTGGATACTTTTGGTAAAAAAAATAGGGAAATGGAAATTTTTAACTATTCAAAACCTTATCGAATCTTACCTAATGGTCATTGGAATCTCATAGATCCTTCTATTCGTCAAGATAATTCCAATGCTTCCTTAGCAAAAAAGCGAAGAAATAGATTTGTCATTCCCTTACAATCTGATCAAGAACGAGAAAAAGAATTAATACCTTGGCTTGGTATTTCGATTAAAATACCTAGAAATGGTATTTTACGTAGAAATAGTATTCTTGCTTTTTTTGATGATCCACGATATAGAAGAAGCAGTTCAGGAATTATTAAATATGGGATCCTCGAAGTAGATTCAATCGTAAAAAAAGAGGATTTGATTGAGTATCGAGTAACAAAAGAATTTAGGCCGAAATACCAAATGCAAATGAGAGTAGATCGGTTTTTTTTCATTCCCGAGGAGGTGCATATTTTACCCGTATCTTCGTTCATAATGGTCCGTAACAATAGTATCGTTGGAGTAGATACACGACTTGCTTTAAATATAAATACAAGAAGCCGAGTAGGTGGATTAGTCCGAGTGGAGAGAAAAAAAAAGAGTATTGAACTGAAAATTTTTTCTGGAGATATTCATTTTCCTGGAGAGACAGATAAAATATCTAGGCACAGCGGCATTTTGATTCCACCAGGAATGGAAAAAAAAAATGATAAGGGATCAAAAAAATTGAAAAATTGGATCTATGTCCAACGGATCACACCTACAAAAAAAAAATATTTTGTTTTGGTTCGTCCCGTAATCACATATGAAATAGCTGATGGGATAAATTTAGCAACACTTTTCTCCGAGGATCTCTTGCAGGAAAAGGATAATGTCCAACTTCGAATTGTCAATTATATACTTTATGCAAATGGCAAGTCAATTCGAAGAATTTCTCACACAAGTATTCAATTAGTTCGGACTTGCTTAGTATTGAATTGGGACCAAGAAAAAAATGTTTCTATACAAGAAAAAGGGGTTCATACTTCTTTTGTTGAAATAAGGACAAATGATCTACTTCGTGATTTCATCAGAGTTGAGTTAGTAAAGTCCAATATTTCGTATACTGTAAAAAGGTATGATATGGCAGGTTCAGGATTGATTTCCGATAATAGATTAGATCGTATCAATACCAATCCTTTTAATTTTACGGAGAAGATTCAATTATTTCCCCAGCATCAGGTAACTCTTGATACGTTGTTGAATCGAAATAAGGAATGCCAATCCTTAAAGATTTTGTCATCATCCAATTGTTCTCGAATGAGACCTTTTAATACTTCGATATATAATAATGTGACAAAAAATACCATGATTACAATTAGGTATTTTTGGGGTCCCTTAGGCACAATAGTGCCTAAAATAGCGAATTTTTGTTCATTTTACTATTTAATATTAATAACTTTAATAACTTATAATCAAGTTTTTTTGAAGAAATATTTGTTACTTGAAAATTTTCAAAAGACTTTCCAAGTACTTCAAGCACTTAAATTTCAATACTGTTTTCTAGATGAAAATTGGAATATTTTTAATCCTAATCCATGTAGTAACATCATTTGGAATTCATTCCGTTTGAACTGGTGTTTTCTCCATCACTATTATTTTGACCATCACTATTATTTTGAAGAGCCATGGACAATAATTATCCTTGGACAATTTATTTGTGAAAATGTATGTCTATTGAAATACGGATCACGAATAAAAAAATCAGGTCAAATTTTCATTGTTCATGTTGACTCTTTAGTTATAAGATCAGCTAAGCTCTATTTGGCCACTCCAGGAGCAACTGTTCATGGCCATTATGGGAAAACCCTTTACGAAGGAGATACATTAGTTACATTTATTTACGAAAAATCGAGATCTGGTGACATAACGCAAGGTCTTCCAAAAGTGGAACAAATCTTAGAAGTTCGTTCAATAAATTCAATATCGATGAACCTCGAAAGGATAGTTGAAGGTTGGAACGAACGTATCCGAAGAATTCTTGACATTCCTTGGAGATTCTTGATTGGAGCTGAACTAAGCATAGCCCAAAGTCGTATATCTTTGGTTAATAAGATTCAAAAGGTTTATCGATCCCAGGGGGTACAGATCCATAATAAACATATAGAGATTGTTGTACGTCAAGTAACCTCAAAAGTGTTGGTTTCAGAGGATGGAATGTCTAATGCTTTTTCACCTGGGGAATTTATTGGATTGTTGCGCGCGAAGCGCGCAGGGTGTGTTTTGGACGAAGCAATCTGTTATCGAGCAATTTTAATGGGAATAACGAAGTCATCGCTGAATACTCAAAGTTTCATATCCGAAGCGAGTTTTCAAGAAACTGCTCGAGTTTTAGCAAAAGCTGCTCTACGAGGTCGTATTGATTGGTTGAAAGGCTTGAAAGAGAACGTTGTTCTGGGGGGGATTATACCGGTTGGGACTGGATTCCAAAAATTAGTACATCCTTCAAAGCAAGACAAAAATATTCATTTTCATTTTGAAATCAAAAGGAAGAATCTATTCGAGTTGAAAATGAGAAATATTTTGTTACACCATAGAGAATTATTTAGTTTTTGTGGACCAAATAATTTCCAGCAGACATTAGACCAATAAATTACGTAATTTAGTAATTCCTAATAAGAAGTTCATTCTTTTTCTCTGACCCGATTATGTTATGGATTTGGTAATCGCTGAAATAAGAAATCAAGAATGAAAACAAATTCATGGTTTGGGTCGTAGATCAATAGTGAATTTTGGTAGAAGATTCCGTCGGAACAATTATTTTTTTCAGTCAGGGTACTGAATCTCTAAAAAAAAAGAGTAAAGTGTGTTAAAAATGGGAAGACAATATTGGAACATCAATTTGGAAGAGATGATGGAAGCAGGAATTCATTTTGGCCATGGTACTCAGAAATGGAATCCTAGAATGGCTCCTTACATCTCTGCAAAGCGTAAAGGTATTCATATTACAAATCTTACTAGAACTGCTCGTTTTTTATCAGAAGCCTGCGATTTAGTTTTTGATGCAGCAAGTAGGGGAAAAAACTTTTTAATAGTTGGCACAAAAAATAAAGCAGCGGATTTAGTAGCATCAGCGGCAATAAGGGCTCGATGTCATTATGTTAATAAAAAATGGCTTGATGGTATGTTAACAAATTGGTTTACTACAGAAACGAGACTCCAGAAGTTCAGGGACTTAAGAGCAGAACAAAAGATGAGGAAACTCAACCGTCTCCCCAAAAGAGATGCAGCAATGTTGAAGAGAAAGTTATCTATCTTGCAAACATATTTGGGTGGGATCAAATATATGACGAGATTACCCGATATTGTAATTATTCTTGATCAGCAAGAAGAATATACGGCTCTTCGAGAATGTGGCATTTTGGGTATTCCGACGATTTGTTTAATCGATACAAATTGTGACCCAAATCTTGCAGATATTTCTATTCCGGCCAACGATGATGCTATAGCTTCGATTCGATTGATTCTTATCAAATTAGTATCTGCAATTTTTGAGGGCCGTTCTAGCTATATAAAAAATCCTTGATTTGATTATCTTATAATTAATAATTAAGAAAAGAAGAAGATTAGTTTGTTTTTGTAGAACTCCATATATTTCTTTGATTGGTTACTCGTTTGATTTGCATTTTTTGGATTTTAAACTATGTTTTGAATAAAAAAAAAAGAGAAAATGATTGGGACTTTTTTATGTGATTTCTTAGTATCCTAAATATACGATTCATAACTGCGATTCATGAATGAACGGAGATTAATTGAGAAAGAGATGGTTGAATCAAAATAATTCTTTTTTTGAAATTTGATTTCTCTTAGAGGAGAATATGAATGTTATACCATGTTCCATTAAAACACTGAAAGGGTTATACGATATATCAGGTGTAGAAGTAGGCCAACATTTATATTGGCAAATAGGAGGTTTACAAATTCATGCTCAAGTACTTATCACTTCTTGGGTTGTAATTGCTATCTTATTAGGTTCAGTCATCATAGCTGTTCGGAATCCACAAACCATTCCGACCGACGGTCAAAATTTCTTCGAATATGTCCTTGAATTTATTCGAGACTTGAGCAAAACCCAGATTGGAGAAGAGTATGGTCCTTGGGTTCCTTTTATTGGAACGATGTTCCTATTTATTTTTGTTTCTAACTGGTCAGGTGCTCTTTTACCTTGGAAAATCATAAAGTTACCTCATGGGGAGTTAGCTGCGCCCACGAATGATATAAATACTACTGTTGCTTTAGCTTTACCCACGTCATTGGCATATTTCTATGCGGGTCTTAGTAAAAAAGGATTGGGATATTTTGGGAAATACATTCAACCAACTCCAATACTTTTACCAATTAACATCCTAGAAGATTTCACAAAACCTTTATCTCTTAGTTTTCGCCTTTTCGGAAATATATTGGCCGATGAATTAGTAGTTGTTGTTCTTGTTTCTTTAGTACCTTTAGTAGTTCCTATACCTGTCATGTTTCTTGGACTATTTACAAGTGGTATTCAAGCTCTGATTTTTGCAACTTTGGCTGCGGCTTATATAGGTGAATCCATGGAGGGTCATCATTGACTAATTTTCGAAATAGTCTTTTATCCCAATTTAAGCAATGCGGGGTGCAATACAATCCATTTGAATTTGGTTGGAGAAGAGAATGTGCAAATAGAAACAAATAAAAATTACAAAACAAAAAAAAAAAATAATATACTAAAATAATATAGTAATATAGATACAAATATGTATATATGATTATGATATATGAAGAAATATAGATGGATATTGCAGAATTTGAAAGAGAAAGAAGGGTTGTGGGGTCGGTCCTACTAGATATATGTATATGTATGTAATGTTTATAAGTATCAGTATGTTTATAAATATCAGTCCTTATTCGAAGAATGGTTTCAAAATCTATTTTATAGAATAAATAAAGGGGCAGGTGGTTTACGTTATGGAAGAAAAAAACTATATGTGATATTAAATATTTATTAGTTAGATAATAATTATACCTATCTATCTTTTTTTAACCTATTCCATTTAGATGAATTCAAATATGAGCCCTTTTTCTAT